TCAATTATTCAACCATTTCATTTTACCAAGTTCAACGTTAGCCAGATTAGTCAACATTTATATGTTTCGATGCAACAACAAGATGTTATTTGTAACAAGTAGTTTTGTTGGTTGGTTAATTGGTCACATTTTATTCATGAAATGGGTTGGATTGGTATTATTCTGGATACGGCAAAATCATTCTATTCGATCCAATAAGTACCTTGTGTCAGAATTGAGAAATTCTATGGCTCGAATCTTTAGTATTCTCTTATTTATCACCTGTGTCTACTATTTAGGCAGAATGCCGTCGCCTATTGTCACTAAGAAACTGAAAGAAACCTCAGAAATGGAAGAAAGGGGAGAAAGTGAGGAAGAAAGCGATGTAGAAACAACTTCCGAAACGAAGGAGACTAAACAGGAACAAGAGGGATCCGCCGAAGAAGACCCTTCCCTTTGTTCGGAAGAACAGGAAGATCCGGAAAAAATAGATGAAACGGAAGAGATCCGAGTGAATGGAAAGGAAAAAACAAAGGGGGAATTCCACTTTCACTTTAAAGAGACATGCTATAAAGATAGCCCAGTTTACGAAGATTCTTATCTTGATACCTATCAAGATAATTGGGAATTGGGAAGACTTAAAGAAGAGAAAAATGAAAAGACTTATTTCTGGTTTGAAAAACCTCTTGTGACTTTTCTTTTCGATTATAAACGATGGAATTGTCCATTGCGATATATAAAAAATGATCGGTTTGAAAATGCTGTACGAAATGAAATGTCACAATATTTTTTTTATACATGTCCAAGTAATGGGAAAAAAAAAATATCTTTTACATATCCACCTAGTTTATCGACTTTTTCGGAAATGATAGAACGAAAAATGTCTTTGTACACGACAAAAAAATTATCCCATGGAGACCTGTATAATTATTGGGTTTATACCAATGAACAAAAAAAATATGGGAAAAAAAAAATATCTTTTACATATCCACCTAGTTTATCGACTTTTTCGGAAATGATAGAACGAAAAATGTCTTTGTACACGACAAAAAAATTATCCCATGGAGACCTGTATAATTATTGGGTTTATACCAATGAACAAAAAAAATACAACTTGAGCAATGAATTAATAAGTCGAATAAAAGCTCTAGAAAAAGAAAAAAAAGAAAAGGGATTTTTTTCTCTAGATATGCTCGAAAAAAGAACTAGATATTGCAATCATGAGAATGAACAAGAATACTTGACCAAAACATATGATCCTTTATTGAGCGGACCATGCCGTGGAACAATAAAAAAATTTTATTTACGTACAATCATGAATAATTTAATCCCTTATATGGAAGATTCCATAAAAAGTCTTTGGATAAATAAGATCCATGAGCTACTTTCTAATAATTTCCGAGAATTTGAACATCAAAAGAATTCGCTTGATGGTGGCAAATCATTTTTTAATTATATTGGTAATTTCTTAACTTCATTTTCTTTTGAATTCACACCCAATTTTTCTTTGAAAAACTGTTCTTTATTGGCATTGGCAGAACAACGAAAAATTGATTCAGAAAGTCAAGCAAAATCTTTGAAATTTGTATTCGATATAATTACAATTGATCCAAATGATCAAACAACAACTAGAAATGAATCTATTGGAATAGAAGAAATCAGTAAAAAGGTTCCTCGATGGTCATATAAATTGACTAATGTTCTGGAAGAACAGGAGGAAGAAAATGAGGAAAAATCGACGGAAGATCATGAAATTCGTTCAAGAAAAGCCAAACGTGTGGTAATTTATACTGATAATGAGAATAATACCAATTCTATTACTAATACGAATAATACTAGTAATAGTGATCAAGCAGAAGAGGTGGCTTTGATACGCTACTCGCAACAATCGGATTTTCGTAGGGATATAATAAAAGGATCCATGCGTACTCAAAGACGTAAAACAGTTACTTGGGAAATGTTTCAAGCAAATGTGCATTCCCCACTTTTTTTGGATCGAATAGACAAAACATTTTTTTTTTCTTCTTTTGATATCTCTGAAATGATGAATCTCATTTTTAGGAATTCGGTCGAGAGAGAACCGGAATTGAAAATTTCCAATTTTGAGGAGGAAGAGACAAAAGAAAAGAAAAAAAAAAACGAGGAGAAAAAAGAGGAAAATGAACGTATAGCAATATCAGAAACTTGGGATAACATTATATTTGCTCAAGCAATAAGAGGTTCGATGTTAGTAACCCAATCCTTTCTTAGAAAATACATTGTATTGCCTTCATTGATAATAGCTAAAAATATTGGCCGTATGTTATTATTCCAATTCCCCGAGTGGTATGAGGATTTGAAGGAATGGAATAGAGAAATGCATGTTAAATGCACCTATAATGGTGTTCAATTATCGGAAACAGAATTTCCAAAAGATTGGTTAACAGACGGTATTCAGATAAAGATTCTATTTCCTTTCTTTCTTAAACCTTGGCGAAGATCTAAAATACGATCTCATCATAGAAATCCAATGAAAAAAAAAGGAAAAAAAGCAAATTTTTGTTTTTTAACAATTTGGGGAATGGAAGCAGAAGTTCCTTTTGGTTCTCCCCGAAAACGACCTTCTTTTTTTGAACCCATTTATAAAGAACTCCAAAAAATAATTAGAAAAATAATTAGAAAAGTAAAAAAGAATTTTTTTTTCGTTCTAAAAGTTTTTAAAGAAAAAAAAAGATGGGTTATCAAAATAGTTCTAGTTATAAAGCAAAAAATGAAGGAACTTGAAAAAATAAACCCCATTTTCTTATTTGAATTGAGGAAGGTAAAAATATATAAACCGAATGAAAATGTAAGAGATTCTAAAATAAATAATAAGATTATTCACGAATCAACCATTCGAATTCGATCCATGAATTGGGCAAATTACTCACTCATAGAAAAAAAAATAAAGGATCTTGCTGATAGGACAGTCATAATCAGGAATCAAATAGAACTAGAACGAATCACAAAAGACAAGAAAAAAATAGTTCTAACTTGTGATGATAAAAAATCGGAATCAAAGAAACATATTTTGCAGATATTTAAAAGAAAAAAGATCCGATTTATACGTAAATTAAATTTTTTTATGAAATCATTCATTGAAAAAATATACATAGATATCTTTCTACGTATGATTACTATTTTTAAGATCAATGCACAATTTTTCTTTGAATCAACAAAAAAAATTATCGCAAAACCGATTTACAACGATGAAACAAATCGAGAAGGAATTGATGAAACAGATCAAAATACAATGAACTTTATTTCAACTATAAAAAAATCGTTTTATAATACTAATATCAGTAATAATAATTCAAATATTTATTATTATAATTATGATTTATCCCCCTTGTCCCAAACATATGTATTTTACAAAGTATCACAAACCCAATTACTTAACAAGTATCACTTGAGATCTGTACTTCAATATCCCAGGACCCATTCTTTTATTAAGGATAAAATCAAGGATTATTGTATGACACGAGGAATATTTGATTCCAAATCAAAGCAAAAGAAAATTTATAAGTCTGGAAAAAATGAATGGAAAAACTGGTTAAAGGGCCATTATCAATACAATTTATCTCAGACAAAATGGTCTCGATTAGTACCTCAAAAATGGCGAAATAGAATCAACCAACGTTCTACGATTCAAAATAAAAACTCAATTAAATTTGATTCACATAAAAAAGAAAAAGACCAATTAATTCATTACATGAAACAAAATTACTATGCGGTGGCAGTGGATTCATTGACGAGTCAAAAAGAAAAATTTAAAAAACACTACAGATATTATCTTTTATCACATAAATATATGAATTATGGGAATAGGAAGGACTCATACTCATATATTTTTGAATCAACATTACAAGCAAAAGGAGACCAAGAAATTACATACAATTTCAATACACTGAAACCCGAATCATTTTATGTATTGGTAAGTATAGCTATTAGAAATTATCTAGAAAAGGAATATATTATTGCTACACATAAAAATCTGGATAGAAAATATTTTGATTGTAGAATTCTCCATATTTGTCTTAGAAAAAATATCGACATTGAGACCTGGACCAATACGCATATCAGCACCAAAATTGAGAAAAATACTAAGACTGAAAACAAAATTATTAAAAAATTGAAAAAAAAAGATATTTTTTCTCTTACAATTAATCAAGGAATTAAACCATCCCATCAAAAAAAACACTTTTTTGATTGGATGGGAATGAATCAAGAAAAGGTTTATCGTACCATATCAAATCTAGAACCCCGGTTCTTCCCAGAATTTGTGCCACTTTTTAATGTATATAAGATTAAACCATGGATCATACCAATCAAATTGCTTCTTTTTAATTTTTATTTATATGAAAATATTAGTCAAAAAAAAAATATCAACATAAATCAAAATAAAAAAAAAAATCTTCAGATATCATCTAATCAAAAAGAATATCTTAAATTAGAAAATTCCAACCAAGAAAAAAACGAACAACAGGGACAAGAAAATCTTGAATCAGATCTACGAAAAAAAAACAAAAAAAAAAATGTTGAAGACAATTACGCGGGATCAGACATTAAAAAAGGTAAAAAGAAAAAACAATCCAAGAAAAAGAAGGAAGCAGAACTAGATTTCTTCCTGAAAAAATATTTCCTTTTTCAATTAAGATGGGATGACTCCTTGAATCAAAGAATGATCAATAATATCAAGGTATATTGTCTCCTACTTAGACTGATAAATCCAAGGAAAATTGCTATATCCTCGATTCAAAGAGGAGAAATGTATCTGGATGTAATGCTAATTCAGAAAGATCTAGCTCTTACAGAATTGATAAAAAGGGGAGTATTGATTATCGAACCGATTCGTTTATCTAGAAAAAGGGATGGAAAATTTATTATATATCAAACCCTAGGTATTTCATTGATCGATAAAATTAAGCACCAAACTAAGAGAAAATGCATAAAAAAAAGATATATTGATAAGAAGAATTTTGATAAATCTGTTGCAAGACACGGCAATATGCTTGTGGATGGAGACAAAAGTAATTATGATTTCTTTTTTCCTGAAAATATTCTATCTCCTAGACGTCGTAGAGAATTTAGAATTCTAATTTGTTTTAATTCTCGTAATTGGAATTTTGTGGATAGAAATCTAGTATTTTGCAATGAAAACAACATAAGAAACTCCGGAAAATTTTTGAATGAGGACAAGCATTTTAATACTAATAAATTCATTAAATGCAAATTGTTTCTTTGGCCCAATTACCGATTAGAAGATTTAGCTTGTATGAATCGCTATTGGTTTAATACCAATAATGGCAATCGTTTCAGTATGTCAAGGATATATATGTATCCACGATTCATAATTTGTTAATAGTATATTTCCTATATATCTGTGATATTTTTCGGTAGATGAAAGCCGAAAGATATACATATACGCTGTATTACATTCTGGTACATGACACGGATCTAATGGCGTATCAACTCAATTGGATCTAGGACGAAATCGGCAGAATCTTTTTAGGTACAAAGAAATCATTCTCTTCCATGAATGTAGAAATGTATTTTCTCTTTCTTTTCTATCCAAATCAAATTGAAAATTTGATTTGGATAAAATAAAAAAAATAGGAAAAAATCCAAATTTTTGTGTACTAAATTAAAATAACTGGCATAAAGATTATTATTTTTATTTTTCCTGATCGATTCGGTAAAGTAAAATAAATCCATGGGAAAGAAAAAAAGATAGAAAAATTTTTTTATGATCAAAAATTCATTCATCTCAGTTATTTCACAAGAAGAAAAAGAAGAAAACAAGGGTTCTGTTGAATTTCAAGTATTAAGTTTTACCAGTAAGATACGTAGACTTACTTCACATTTGGAATTGCACAAAAGAGATTTTTTATCCCAAAGAGGTCTACGAATAATTCTGGGAAAACGTCAACGGCTCCTGGCTTATTTGTCAAAGAAAAATAGAGTCCGTTATAAGAAATTAATGGATCAGTTGGATATTCGGGAGCCAAAAACTCGTTAATTTAATCGTTTGAATTTTTTTTTTAATAGTTATTTTATTAGATTTTTCATTTTGATGAACCTCGTTTTGAGGAATTCGTGGAATAATGAATTAAGGAAGAAAAAATATGACTATACCGACTACAAGAAAAGATCTCATGATAGTCAATATGGGTCCTCAACACCCATCAATGCATGGTGTTCTTCGACTGATCGTTACTCTCGATGGTGAAGATGTTATTGATTGTGAACCCATATTGGGATATTTACACAGAGGGATGGAAAAAATAGCAGAAAACCGAACAATTATACAATATCTTCCTTATGTAACACGTTGGGATTATTTAGCTACTATGTTCACAGAGGCAATAACGGTAAATGCACCAGAACAATTGGAAAATGTTCAAGTACCTCAGAGAGCCAGTTATATCAGAGTAATTATGCTGGAGCTGAGCCGTATAGCTTCTCATTTGTTATGGCTTGGGCCTTTTATGGCAGATATCGGTGCACAGACTCCTTTTTTCTATATTTTCAGAGAAAGAGAATTGTTATATGATTTATTCGAAGCCGCCACAGGTATGCGAATGATGCATAATTATTTCCGCATCGGAGGAGTAGCTGCTGATCTACCTCATGGCTGGATAGATAAATGTTTGGATTTCTGCGATTATTCTTTAACAGGAGTTGTTGAATATCAAAAACTTATTACACGGAATCCCATTTTTTTGGAACGAGTTGAAAGAGTGGGCATTATTGGTGGAGAGGAAGCAATAAATTGGGGTTTATCAGGACCAATGTTACGAGCTTCTGGAATCCAATGGGATCTTCGTAAGGTTGATCATTATGAGTGTTACAATGAATTCGATTGGGAAGTTCAATGGCAAAAAGAAGGAGATTCATTAGCTCGTTATTTAGTACGAATAGGTGAAATGGGGGAATCTATAAAAATTATTCAACAGGCTCTAGAAGGAATTCCTGGAGGGCCCTATGAGAATTTAGAAGTCCGACGCTTTGATAGAGCAAAAAATTCCGAATGGAATGATTTTGAATATAGATTTATTAGTAAAAAACCTTCACCCAATTTTGAATTGTCGAAACAAGAACTTTATGTCAGAGTAGAAGCCCCAAAAGGAGAATTAGGAATTTATTTGATAGGGGATAATAGCATTTTCCCCTGGAGATGGAAAATTCGTCCACCCGGTTTCATCAATTTGCAAATTCTTCCTCAGCTAGTTAAAAGAATGAAATTGGCTGATATCATGACGATATTAGGTAGTATAGATATCATTATGGGAGAAGTTGATCGTTGAAATGATAATTGATACGACAGAAGTACAAGCTATCAATTCTTTTTCTACATTGGAATCCATAAAAGAAATCTATGGACTCATATGGATGTTTGTATCCATTTTTACCCTTATATTTGGAATCATAATAGGGGTACTAGTAATTGTGTGGTTAGAAAGAGAAATATCTGCAACGATACAACAACGTATTGGGCCTGAATATGCTGGTCCGTTGGGAATTCTTCAAGCTCTAGCAGATGGGACTAAATTACTTTTTAAGGAGAACCTACTCCCATCTAGAGGGGATATTCGTTTATTTAGTGTCGGACCGTCTATAGCGGTCATATCAATTCTACTAGGTTATTTAGTAATTCCTTTTGGGTACCGCCTTGTTTTAGGTGATCTCAGTATAGGTGTTTTTTTATGGATCACCATTTCAAGTATTGCCCCTATTGGGCTTCTTATGTCAGGATATGGATCGAATAATAAATATTCTTTTTCAGGTGGTCTACGAGCTGCTGCTCAATCTATTAGTTATGAAATACCATTAACTCTATGTGTGTTATCAATATCTCTACGTGTGATTCGTTGGAACATGAACTTTTACCTCTTTCCTAGAAATAAATATAGAAAAGAGGTTGAATGTATTGAATAGATATTTTTTTTTATTCATCGATGAGTTAAACCAGATAGTTATATGAGTGAAACAAAACAGCTTATAAATTTGCAGTAAGAAGAGAAAATCTCATTCCCTATGTACAAGAATGAAGTTAAAGTAAACATAAGCAGCGTAAACTGTTTACCCCAAGATTGAGATTCTTTGATTAGTCATCATATCTTGAAGCGGGTGCAAAAGATCAACTATATGGAGTTTCCACTACTGCCTTGTATGTATTAACATACCGGGGATCAATCAAAAATCGGTGGACAGTTAGGAACACCAAGGTACACAAAGGATTAGTAATGGGGATAATGTAAGGTATCAAAAAAAGAGATATTTCTGCATAAAACGAATCATAATAAGGGCTTTAAGTTGGTAGAAATGATCAAGAAGTACCTCCCTACGATTCCGATCTCGAGTATGCTTCCTATTCACTGATTAAAGAAATGACTATCAAGAACGAATTAATCCTTTATTTTTTTTTTCTAAATTAAATACCTTCTTCTGAGACAGAAGAACAGGAACAAAAGAAATGGAATGCAATAATCGAATGAATGAATAAAAATTTTTATAAAAAAAAAAAAAATATCTTTATTTATTCTTTCTTTCCTATATCCGTATTCATACATATGGAATTCTTATCATGATTCATGAACTAATGCCTATATATATATATTGATAACGAATATTTTATTGAAAGATTAAGTTATTACCGAACAAAGAAAAATTATCATTATAAGGATGAGATCAATTCGAAAGCACTTTTTTTCTTATTCTAGCAGACAGAATTCCATTGGTCTAATTTGGGACTCTCCGATGTATCTTTATTCGATCTATCCTCCAAAGAGGAGGAAAATACCGAACCAGTCCTTACATTTATTTGTGGCCATAGAGGAGCCGTATGAAGTTGAAGTTTCATGTACGGTTTTGTAATAGCGATGGGAACAGTGATGTTATTATCGACTATGATTATCTAATAGTTCAAGTACAGTTGATATAGTTGAAGCACAGTCAAAATATGGTTTTTGGGGGTGGAATCTGTGGCGTCAACCTATAGGGTTTATTGTTTTTCTAATTTCTTCTCTAGCCGAATGTGAGAGATTGCCGTTTGATTTACCGGAAGCAGAGGAGGAATTAGTAGCAGGTTATCAAACCGAATATTCAGGTATCAAATTTGGTTTATTTTATATTGCTTCTTACCTAAATCTATTACTTTCTTCATTATTTGTAACAGTTCTTTACTTAGGTGGGTGGAATTTTTCTATTCCGTACATATCTATTCCTGAACTTTTCGGAATAAATAAAATGGCCGGAGTTTTTGGAATGACAATTGGTATCTTTATTACATTAGCTAAAGCTTATTTGTTTCTGTTCATTCCTATCACAACAAGATGGACTTTGCCTAGGATAAGAATGGACCAACTATTAAATCTTGGATGGAAATTTCTTTTACCTATTTCTTTAGGTAATCTATTATTGACAACTTCTTCCCAACTTGTTTCACTATAAATAAGAAAATACGATAACGATATTCCAGATTCATAACCTCTTTCAAACAAGAGAAAGAAACATCAATTTATTCCTGGATATTTACAATATGTTCTCTATGGTGACTGGGTTCATGAATTATAGTCAACAAACAATACGAGCTGCAAGGTATATTGGTCAAAGTTTCGTAATTACCTTATCCCACACAAATCGTTTACCTATAACTATTCAATATCCTTATGAAAAATCGATCACATCAGAGCGTTTCCGTGGTCGAATACACTTTGAATTTGATAAATGTATTGCTTGTGAAGTATGTGTTCGTGTATGCCCGATAGATCTACCCGTTGTTGATTGGAGATTTGAAAGAGATATTAAAAAAAAACAATTGCTTAATTATAGTATTGATTTTGGGGTCTGTATATTTTGTGGTAATTGTGTCGAGTATTGTCCAACAAACTGTTTATCAATGACTGAAGAATATGAACTTTCTACTTCTGATCGTCACGAATTGAATTATAATCAAATTGCTTTGGGTCGGCTACCAATGTCAATAATTGGAGATTACACAATTCAAACAGTTATGAATTCGACTCAAATCAAAATAGACAAAGATAAACCCTTTGATTCAAGAACGATTACCAATTACTAAGATTTTGTTTTGATATAAAAGACCCAAGCTTTTTTTATTTTGTTTGGTCAGTAACTACAAATAATAACTAATAATTATTGATTGTTGAGAATTATTCTTTGATTTAAACTGAGAATATATTTTTCGTGATGATTTCGAAATATACAATCCCCATTACTCTTTTCTCGATAATTTTATCTATATCTACATTAATCCATATAAAAAAGTTTTAATTCAATTAGGAATGTATCATATACAATAAAAAAAGGGGGTTACCCCTTTTCCTTTCCTGGACCATTCAGTAAGGTCATGAAATATTTCGACTTATTTATTAATTTATCATTTTAATAATGGATTTACCTGGACCAATACATGATATTCTTGTAGTATTTTTTGGATCAGTTCTTGTATTAGGAGGTCTGGGAGTAGTATTACTTACCAATCCCATTTTTTCTGCCTTTTCGTTGGGATTGGTTCTTGTTTGTATATCCTTATTCTATATTCTATCGAATTCCTATTTTGTAGCTGCCGCACAGCTCCTTATTTATGTTGGAGCCATAAATGTCTTAATCATATTTGCTGTAATGTTCATGAATGGTTCAGAATATTCCAATGATTCCTATTTTTGGACCATTGGAGATGGGGTCACTTCACTAGTTTGTACAAGTATTCTTTTTTCACTAATTACTATTATCCCAGATACGTCATGGTACGGAATTTTTTGGACTACAAGATCAAGCCAGATTATAGAACAGGACCTAATAAGTAACATTCAACAAATTGGGATTCATTTATCAACAGATTTTTATCTTCCGTTTGAACTCATTTCCATAATTCTTTTAGTTTCCTTGATAGGTGCAATTACTATGGCTCGTCAATAATAAATACTTAGAATTAAATTCTAAGATTTATAAATTCTAAATAAATAAAATAAATGGAAGGGTTTAAGGTTTTTATAAGGTTTTTAATTAAACCTATCTATTGCAAATACCTTCTTTTATTCTGTAATCGTTCTATTCTAATCAATCGAATCGGTTGAATTGTTGTTCATATTGAAATGAATCGAGATTGATAAGGAGTTAGTCAATGATGTTCGAGCATGTACTTTTTTTGAGTGTCTATTTATTCTCTATCGGTATCTATGGATTGATCACAAGTCGAAAGATGGTTAGAGCACTTATGTGTCTTGAGCTTATACTCAATTCGGTTAATATCAATCTCGTAACATTTTCTGATATATTTGATAGTCGCCAATTAAAAGGCGACATTTTCTCAATCTTTGTTATAGCTGTTGCGGCTGCTGAAGCAGCTATTGGGCTAGCTATTGTTTCATCAATCCATCGTAACAGAAAATCAACTCGTATCAATCAATCGAATTTGTTGAATAATTAGTTATGATCATAAGATACATAATATCACATGGAATATTAATCTATTAGATATTCTTTATATATTAATAGATATTCTTTATATATTAAATATTTAATAATATATATTAAATATTTAATAATATATTATTAAAATTAAAAAAAAAATATTAAATTTATTCTAATCTAATTTTATTAGTTATTAGAATTATATAAATATATATATTATTATTATAAATATATAAATATAATAAATATATAAATATAAAAATAAATATAAAATTATAAATATATAAATATAAAATATATACTAAATATATATATATATATATTGAATATTGAATTAATTTACTATTGACCAATTTGTTGGTCAATTTGAATTCACATGTGCAACTCGCATGATCATGGTTGTTTAAAAAGAAATCAAAGTCTCTTGGACTTTTCTCATGAACAGATTTAGAAATATATTGATTCTTAAAATTTTGATAAACCACTGCTTCGTCTGGTGTCTACAATATAAATGTATGATTCATTTACTACTAATTTTATTTTACCAGATCGAAAATTTTTTATGCTCAAAACTGGAATTTATAGATCCAATGTCACATTCAGTAAAAATTTATGATACATGTATAGGGTGTACTCAATGTGTACGAGCCTGCCCCACAGATGTATTGGAAATGATACCTTGGGACGGATGTAAAGCTAAACAAATTGCTTCCGCACCAAGAACCGAGGACTGTGTAGGTTGTAAGAGATGTGAATCCGCCTGCCCAACAGATTTTTTGAGTGTCCGTGTTTATTTATGGCATGAAACAACTCGCAGCATGGGTCTATCTTATTGATACGTTACAAAAAACTCCACTTGAATCATTTGATTCCTCTTTACCGACAAAAGCCCGTACTCGATAAAATTTATTATTTCGAGCACGGGTTTTTCTGGTCAAAACATATCTTGTCTTTATTACGAGTTATTTTCCTTGGTTAACAATACTTGTTGTTTTGCCGATATTCGCGGGTTCCTCAATTTTCTTTTTTCCTCATAGAGGAAATAAGATGTTTAGATGGTATAC